TTTTTTATATTAGTATTAAAAATAACGGAATATAAAATTAATGTTATAATACTCTATTCCTTTTAACTATATAAATAATTTATATTAATATAAACATTTATTTTATAATATATTTATATAAAATGGGTATATTATTTATAGACCAAATAGTCTTATAATTGAAAAAAAAAATATTTATATATATATAAATTATTTATATAAAATATAGTAAATTATAATAATTATATTATATAAATATATATATATATATTAAATATTTATATAATAATTAATACTTTAATTAATTATTAAATTATTTTAATTATATAATTTATTTTTATCTATATTAATTATATTATTAATATAATTTAATAATTAATAAATTATTAATTATTTTTATAGATTAATTAATAAAAAAAAAAAAAAAAATAGGGGTATTTTATGGGGAGAAAGGTACTAAAATTATTTATTTAATTTAAATTAATAATATTATAAAATTTTATATTAATTTAATTATTATTAATATATTGTTTTATAAAATATATTTAAATTTATTATTACAAATTTAAATATATTAATATTATTTTATTCTAGTTAAATATTTTATTTATATTTTATTTTACATGTAAATTTTTGTGAGAAATATTATTAATTTTAAAAATAAATAATTATAAATTATTCGCAGTAATTAATATTAATTATAAAAGAAATTTTGAATTAGTAATAATATATAGTATTGGTAAAATTTGTGCCAGCTACTGCGGTTATACAAATGATGCAAATAAAAATTTTTAGTATTAGTTAAATTACATTTATTTAATATATTTATAAATTTATTAGGTGAAATTTTTAAATTTATTTATTATTAATTATTGATTAATTTAAGCTATAAAAATTTTATAATAAACTAGGATTAGATACCCTATTATTAAAATTAAATAATTAAAATGCTAAAGTAGTATTAGTTATATTCTTAAAATTTAAAGAATTTGGCGGTGTTTTAGTCTATTTAGAGGAATCTGTTCTGTTATTGATAATCCACGTTGGACCTAACTTAATTTTGTTTTCAATTTGTATATCGCCGTCATCAGAATATATTATAAGATTAATAATTTTCTAAATATTTTAATTAATAAAATGTCAGGTCAAGGTGCAGTTTATGATTAAGTAGAAATGGATTACAATAAAATTATTTAAACGAATTATTTTTTGAAATAAAAATATGAAGGTGGATTTAATAGTAATATAAAATAGATTATTTATATGATTAAAGCTCTAAAACATGCACACATCGCCCGTCGCTCTCATTTTTAAAATGAGATAAGTCGTAACATAGTAGATGTACTGGAAAGTGTATCTAGAATGACAATTTAAAGCTTAATTAGTAAAGCATTTCATTTACATTGAAAAGAAATTTGTGCAATTCAATTTAAATTGATATAATTTATTTATTAATTTATTTTTTTTATTTAATTATTAATAAAAATAATTTTAGTATTTTTAGTTTTAGTCATGTATAATGAAATAATAATTTTAATTATAGTGTATTAGTATTGTAAAAGAATATTGAAATAATTTGAAAAATTTTTATTTTAAAAGAAAATTTTATTTATTGTACCTTGTGTATCAGGGTTTATTAAATAATAAATTATTATATTGATTTTTCTCGAATTTTAAAGATTTAGTTATATATAAAAGTTATTGTAGAATAACTATTTTAAATATATAATTAGAAATGAAATGTTAATCGTTTTAAAATATATCTAGTTTTTTAAGAAATAAATTTAATTTAGTTTATTTATTTTATTATTTTAATTTTTTTTTAATTTAATAAATAAATAAAATAATATTTTAAGGGATAAGCTTTAAAATAAATTTTTATATTTTTAATAATTAAAAAATAAATATAAGCTTAAAAATAGCTATTATTAATAAATTTGTTATAATTTATTTTTTATTTAAAATTATTTAATTTAAATTAAATTTTTTATTAAAATATAATTTTTAATTAATTAAAATTATAAATTATGATAAAATTAGTATATAAATTTATATAATGTAATTAATTTGATAGGTTTAAATGAAGAATTCGGCAAATTAAATATGTTCACCTGTTTAACAAAAACATGTCTTTTTGATTTATATATAAAGTCTAGCCTGCCCACTGAATTTTAAAGGGCCGCAGTATCTTGACCGTGCGAAGGTAGCATAATCAATAGTCTTTTAATTGGAGGCTGGTATGAATGGTTGAATGAGATATATACTGTTTTTTTTAAAATTTTATAGAATTTTATTTTTTAATTAAAAAGTTAAAATATAATTAAAGGACGAGAAGACCCTATAGATCTTTATTTTTATAGATTATAAATTATAAAGAATATTAAAATTTATATTTTTGATAAAATTTTACTGGGGTGGTATTAAAATTTAATAAACTTTTATTTATTGTTTACATTGATTTATGATTTTTAGATCCTATATTATGGATTAAAAAATTAAGTTACCTTAGGGATAACAGCGTAATTTTTTTAGAGAGTTCATATCGATAAAAAAGTTTGCGACCTCGATGTTGGATTAAGAGTTATTTTTAGGTGTAGAAGTTTAAAGTTTAGGTCTGTTCGACCTTTGAATTCTTACATGATCTGAGTTCAAACCGGCGTAAGCCAGGTTGGTTTCTATCCTTAATTAATTATTATATTGTAGTACGAAAGGACCTAATATAAAAAATATAATTTTAATTTATTTGAAAATTAATAATTTTGTTTACTATTTTGGCAGATTAGTGCAATAAATTTAGAATTTATAAATATAATTTTTAATTATAAATAGTATTGTTTATATATGATTTAATTTTACCTTTGATTGGAAGATTATTATTAGTGATTTGTGTAATAGTAGGAGTTGCTTTTTTAACTTTATTAGAGCGGAAAGTTTTAGGGTATATTCAAATTCGTAAGGGGCCTAATAAAGTAGGATTTAACGGATTGTTACAACCTTTTAGTGATGCTGTAAAATTATTTACTAAAGAACAAACTTATCCTTTAGTATCTAATTATATTTCTTATTATTTTTCTCCGGTATTTTCTTTATTTTTATCTTTATTAATTTGAATATGTATTCCTTATTTAATTAAATTATATTCTTTTAATTTAGGTGTATTATTTTTTTTATGCTGTACTAGATTAGGTGTCTATACTGTTATAATTGCTGGGTGATCATCAAATTCTAATTATGCTTTATTAGGAGGGTTACGAGCAGTAGCTCAAACTATTTCTTATGAAGTTAGTTTGGCTTTAATTTTATTGAGATTTATTTTTTTAATTGGTAATTATAATTTTTTAAATTTTTATAATTATCAATATTATGTTTGATTTATTTTTTTTTGTTTCCCTTTGGGGTTAGTGTGGTTAGCTTCTTGTTTAGCAGAAACTAATCGAACTCCTTTTGATTTTGCTGAAGGAGAGTCAGAGTTAGTTTCTGGGTTTAATGTTGAATATAGAAGAGGAGGATTTGCATTAATTTTTTTAGCTGAGTATTCAAGAATTTTATTTATAAGTATATTATTTGTAGTTATTTTTTTAGGGGGGGATATTTATAGACTATTATTTTTTTTTAAATTAACTTTTATTTCTTTTATTTTTATTTGAGTACGAGGTACTTTGCCTCGATTTCGGTATGATAAATTAATATATTTAGCATGAAAAAGTTTTTTACCCCTTTCTTTAAATTATTTGTTTTTTTTTGTTGGGTTTAAAATTTTTTTAATTTCTTTATTATTTTAATGAATAATTTTTAGTATAAATTAATAGAAGGATTTACTTCTTTCTTATGTTTTCAAGACATATGCTATAAAAGCTTATTAATTAATTTAATAATTTATCTCAATACTTAGCAACTAATGGATTAATAATAAAGTATGAAAAGTATAATACTGTAAGAATTTGACCTGTTAAAATATAAGGGTCTTCTACAGGTCGAGCTCCAATTCATGTTAATAAAGATGCAACAATTACTATGTTTCAGTATAAAATTTGATTTAAAGGGTAAAATTGTAATCCTCGGAATTTACTTGAATGAGTGAAAGGTAAAATTAATAAAATTGCAATTGATAAAACTAAAGCAATTACTCCTCCTAATTTATTGGGAATTGATCGTAAAATTGCATAGGCAAATAAAAAATATCATTCAGGCTGAATATGAACTGGAGTAACTAAAGGATTAGCAGGAATAAAATTTTCTGGGTCTATTAATAAATAATTAAATTTTCAAATAAAGGCCACTAAAATTCATAAAAATACAATAAATCCAAAAATATCCTTATAAATAAAATAAGGGTGAAAGGGAATTTTATCAACATTACTGTTTAATCCTAATGGATTATTTGATCCAGTTTGATGTAAAAATAATAAATGAATTATTATTAAAGCTAAAATAATAAAAGGGAAAATAAAATGAAAAGTAAAAAATCGAGTTAGTGTTGCATTGTCTACTGCAAATCCTCCTCAAATTCATTGAACTAAATCTATTCCTAAGTAAGGGACAGCTGATAATAAATTAGTAATTACTGTAGCTCCTCAAAATGATATTTGTCCTCAAGGTAGTACATATCCTAAAAATCCTGTTGCTATTGTTAAAAATAAAATAATTACTCCGGTATTTCATGTTATATGGTATAAATATGATTCATAATATACTCCTCGTCCTACATGAATAAATAAACAAGCGAAAAAGAATGAAGCTCCATTTGCATGACAAATTCGTAAGAATCAACCATTATTTACGTCTCGACAAATATGATTAACTCTATTAAAAGCGGTTTCAATATCAGCTGCATAATGTATAGCTAAAAATAGTCCTGTTAAAATTTGAATTATTAAACATAATCCTAATAATGATCCAAAATTTCATCATGCTGAGATATTAGATGGGGCAGGCAAATCTACTAATGCGTTATTAGCAATACTAATTAAAGGGTGATTTTTTCGAATTGGTTTAAACATTAGTTTATTGGTCGTAAAGGGCCATAAAATTTTTTAGTAATTTTTACAGTTACTAGTAAAGTTAAAAATAAGTAATTAATTAAAAGTAATGTAATTAAATTGGTTGGAAAATTATATATTTTATTTAATGATAAAATATTTTCATTAATTAGATTATTAATATTAGATAATTTTTCTATTTCTATGTTTGTGATAAATTGTTCAATTAAAGATTTATCTATAATAAAAAATAAAATAGTAAAAATAGAAAAAATTATTAGACTAATTATTGTTAATCTGAATGATATTGAAAATATTTCATTTGAAGACAGTGATGTAACATAAATAAATAAAATTAATATTCCTCCTAAAAAAATTAAAAATAAAACATATGAAAATCAAAATGTTTTTACATAAATTCTTGTAATTAAACAAGTTAAAAAAGTTTGAATTAATAATATTAATCCTATTGATAAAGGATGTTTTATTTGTATAAAAATAAATCTTATAATTAAACATAATGTTATAATAATTAATTTTGTAATATCAAGAAATAGTTTATTTAAAATATTAACTTTGGGAGTTAGTGAAAAAGAGATTTCTTTTTTCTTGAAGTTTAAAAAGAATTATATCTTAATTTTAGTTTACAAGACTAATGTTTTGGTGTTAAACTATTTAAACTAATTTAAATTAATGGCAAATATATATTTATTATTTATTTTATCAATAATTATATTTATTTTTGGTTGTTTAGTATTTGTTTCTAATCGTAAACATTTATTATCTACTTTATTAAGATTAGAATTTATGGTATTAAGATTGTTTATTTTTTTATTTTTTTATTTAAATTTTATAAATTATGAGCTTTATTTTAGAATATTTTTTTTAACTTTTTGTGTTTGTGAAGGAGTTTTAGGGCTTTCTATTTTAGTGTCAATAATTCGAACTCATGGTAATGATTATTTTCAAAGATTTTCAATTTTACAATGTTAAAGTTTGTTTTTATATTAATTTTTATGTTACCTCTTTCTTTTTTAAAAAGTAATTATTGAACGGTTCAAAATTTGTTATTTTTTTTTACTTTTTTATTTATAATTAATTTTAGTTCTTTAAATTATTTTAATTATATTTCTTATTATTTTGGGTTAGATATAATTTCATTTGGATTAATTTTATTAAGTTTTTGAATTTGTGGATTAATATTAATAGCAAGTGAGAAAGTTTATTTGTATAATAACTATAAAAATTTATTTATTTTTATAATTTTATTTTTATTAATAATATTAGTGCTAACATTTAGTTCTATGAGAATATTTATATTTTATTTGTTTTTTGAAGCTAGATTAATTCCAACTTTATTTTTAATTTTAGGTTGAGGGTATCAGCCTGAACGTCTTCAAGCAGGGGTATATTTATTATTTTATACTTTATTAGCTTCTTTACCTTTATTGATTGGCATTTTTTATATTTTAGATATTAATAATACTTTATCATTTAATTTATTATTAAATTTTAGTTTTATAGATTTAAATTTTTTATATTTATCTTTAATTTTTGCTTTTTTAGTAAAAATGCCAATATTTTTAGTTCATTTATGATTACCAAAGGCTCATGTAGAAGCCCCAGTTTCAGGGTCTATAATTTTAGCAGGAATTTTATTGAAATTGGGAGGTTACGGGTTATTACGTATATTTTCTTTATTACAAATAACAGGAGTTAAATATAATTACTGGTGAATTAGTATTAGTTTAGTTGGAGGAGTTTTAATTAGATTAATTTGTTTACGGCAAACAGATTTAAAGGCTTTAATTGCTTATTCTTCTGTTGCTCATATAGGAATTGTATTAAGAGGACTATTGACTTTAACTTATTGAGGATTAACTGGGTCGTATGCTTTAATAATTGCTCATGGTCTTTGTTCTTCAGGACTTTTTTGTTTAGCCAATATTTCTTATGAACGAATGGGGAGACGAAGTTTATTAATTAATAAGGGGCTTTTAAATTTTATGCCAACATTAAGATTATGATGATTTTTATTGTGTTCGGGGAATATGGCCGCTCCTCCTACTTTAAATTTATTAGGAGAAATTTCTTTATTAAATAGAATTGTTGGTTGATCATGAGTAACAATAATTATATTAACTTTTTTATCTTTTTTTAGTGCAGCTTATTCTTTATATCTATTTGCTTATAGTCAACATGGAAAGGTTTATTCAGGAGTTCATTTTTTTTCAGTAGGAACAGTTCGAGAATTTTCTTTACTAATATTGCATTGAGTTCCTTTAAATATTTTAATTTTAAAAAGAAGTTTTTGTATATTATGAATTTATTTAAATAGTTTAAAAAAAATATTGATTTGTGGTGTCAATGATATGATTAATTCATTTTAGATCGTGAATAGTTTAGTTAATTATTGTAAAACAAGTTTTTATTTTTTAATTTTTATTAGTATTAGTTTATTTTTAATAAGAATAAAGTTTATTGTAAAAGATTTAGTTTATTTTATTGAATGGGAAGTATTATCTTTACAATCAATATCAATTGTTATAACTTTTTTGTTTGATTGAATAAGTTTAATATTTATATCTTTTGTTTTGTTAATTTCTTCTTTAGTAATCTTTTATAGTAATCAATATATGGAAGAAGATTATAATATTAATCGATTTATTTTGTTGGTATTAATATTTGTTATATCAATGATATTATTAATTATTAGTCCTAATTTAATTAGAATTTTATTAGGATGAGATGGGCTAGGATTAGTATCTTATTGTTTAGTAATTTATTTTCAAAATGTGAAATCTTATAATGCTGGTATATTAACAGCTTTATCTAATCGAGTGGGGGACGTTGCTTTATTATTGGCTATTGCTTGAATATTAAATTATGGTAGTTGAAATTATATTTTTTATTTGGATATATTATCAACAAAGTTTGAAATAATAATTATTGGAGCATTAGTAATATTAGCAGCTATAACAAAAAGTGCTCAAATTCCTTTTTCTTCTTGACTACCCGCAGCTATAGCAGCTCCTACTCCAGTGTCTGCTTTAGTACATTCTTCAACTTTAGTTACTGCAGGAGTTTATTTATTAATTCGGTTTAATGTTTTATTAACTGATTTATGAATAGGTCAGTTTTTATTATTAATTTCTGGGCTAACTATATTTATAGCAGGATTGGGGGCTAATTTTGAATTTGATTTAAAAAAAATTATTGCTTTATCTACTTTAAGTCAGTTGGGATTAATGATAAGAATTTTATCTATAGGATTTTATAAATTAGCATTTTTTCATTTATTAACTCATGCTTTATTTAAGGCTTTATTATTTATATGTGCTGGATCTATTATTCATAATATAAAAAATTCTCAAGACATTCGAATAATAGGAAGATTAAATATAAGAATGCCTTTAACATGTAGTTGTTTTAATATTGCTAATCTAGCTTTATGTGGGATACCTTTTTTAGCTGGATTTTATTCTAAGGATTTAATTTTAGAAATAGTAATATTATCTTATGTGAATAGTTTTTCTTTTTTTCTTTTTTTTTTTAGTACTGGATTAACAGTATGTTATTCATTTCGTTTAGTTTATTATTCTATAACAGGAGAATTTAATAGAAGTTCTTTACATCCTTTGAATGATAAAAGTATAACTATATTATTTAGAATTTTTTTTTTGATAATTATAGCAATTATTGGAGGGAGTATATTAAGATGATTAATATTTTTAAATCCTTCAATAATTTGTTTACCTTTTAATATAAAAATTTTAACATTAGTAGTATGTTTGTTAGGAGGGAGAATAGGTTATTTATTAACTAATGTAAAATTATTTTTTATTAATAAGGGATTATATTATTATAATTTAGTTTATTTTGTTGGATCAATATGATTTATGCCTGTCCTTTCAACTGTAGGAATTATTAATTATCCATTAAAATTAGGATTGTATTCATTTAAAAGTTTTGATCAAGGATGAAGAGAATTTTTTGGAGGACAAATATTGTATAATCAATTAAAAAACTATTCTTTATATTTACAAGAATTTCAAAATAATAGTTTAAAAATTTATTTATTAAGATATATATTATGATTTATTATTTTATTGATAATAATTAGTTTTATTAATTATTTAAATAGCTTAAATTTAGAGCATGACATTGAAGATGTTAGGGTGATTATTTTAATCTTTAGATATTTATAAAAAATAATTTTTTATTTTTACATTGAAAATGTAATGTTTTTTTTAAACTATATAAATTGAAATATGTTGATCAAGTAAAAGCTGCTAACTTTTAACTTTAATGGTTTAATTCCATTTATATTTCTTTAATTGGAATTTTAAAAATTCAATTTTATCATTAACAGTGATATACCTCTTTTTGGTTTCAATTAATAAGGTAAATTGAATAATTCAATACTTTTTAAATGCAAATTAAATGTTATAGTTAACTATTACCCTAAAATATGGGTGAATTTCACCTAAGATTAGGCCGAAACTAATTGCAATAAATCGCTTCATATTTATTCATTTCATTCTAAAGCTCCTTGATTTCATTCATGGTATAATCCAATAATTAAAATAAAAATGAAAAATAGGCTAGTAATAGTTCAATTAATTAAATTTGATGATTTAATAATTATAATTATTGGTAATAATAGAGCAATTTCTACATCGAAAATTAAAAAAATAATTGCAATTAAAAAAAATCGTAGAGAAAAAGGAAGACGAGAAGAATTTATTGGATCAAATCCACATTCGAATGGAGAGCATTTTTCTCGATCTGTAAGTGTTTTTTTTGATAATAATGTTGCAAGTATTATTACTACAATAGTAATAATTATAATAATTAAAGTTATTGTTGATAATATTAATATTATTTATACTAAAATTATTTAGTCCTTGTGATTGGAAGTCACATATACAAATATATACTTTATAAATATCTACCTCATCAGTAAATTGAAATATATAAAAATAATCATACTACATCTACAAAATGTCAGTATCATGCTGCTGCTTCAAATCCAAAATGATGATTTTTTGAAAAATGAAAATTAATGTGACGTAAAAAACAAATTAATAAAAAAGTTGTTCCAATTAATACATGAAGTCCATGGAATCCTGTTGCTATATAAAAAGTTGATCCATATACTGCATCTGCAATTGTAAAAGGGGCTTCAATATATTCATATGCTTGAAGAATAGAAAAATATACTCCTAAAATAATTGTAAAAAATAGTCCTTGTGTTGTTTGTGAGTGGTTTCTTTCTATTAAACTATGGTGAGCTCATGTAACAGTAACTCCTGAAGCTAATAAAATAGCAGTATTTAATAAAGGAATTTGGAAAGGATTAAATGCTAAAATTCCTGCAGGAGGTCATGTTATTCCTAATTCGATAGTAGGAGATAATCTACTATGAA